TATGTCATGATTTTCATTTCATAAATTGACTGGGATTGGGTATACCAAAGAAAAAAAAAAAAAAGTGTATCACTAATTCTTTGATCATGGGCAGGAAAAGAGGAAAAATATTATATGTAATTCATTCATGAAAGTGGATGAAGATAGATGGGTATTTGATCCGATATTTGACAAATACCAATTGGGTCCGTTGGAATGAATTATTGTGTTTCTTTTATTGTTCCTACTACTAATCAAATTTCTATACAAAACAAAAAAAGGAATGTATTAGGGCTATACGGACTCGAACCGTAGACTTTCTCGGTAAAACAGATAAAACTCATTATTATCGAAATGATTCGAACTGTTTCAAAGACCCAACATGCATTTTGTTGCATTGGGCTCTTTCATCAACTGATGTAAAGATCAGTTAGTTCACCATATTTTTCTTTACAGAAAGATAAGAAGATAATGAGATGGCTCCATGTGCTCTGATTCATTATTTGTATCCTGATATAGGAGCAATACCAAAGTGTTTCAAAGAAGGGTGACCTTGATTTAGGTCTGCCTTCGGCCTAGATCAACCTAAGTGAAATGCAGTCTCTATCGCTCCGCTGCAAGAGTCCAATATGAGACTTCATACACCTCAAAGCTCATAGGACGAAAAGAGGTTCTTTTGTGAGATCCTTATACTCATTATGCCTGGCATTGAATGGACTGGCATTTACCTTACAATGGCAGGTTCTATTTGATTTGGCACCGGAATTCGCACCTGAATCGGATCAAACCAAATATTTGTCAGGCTATTTTTCTCTTGTTCTCTCGAATCTACGGAGTAAGACATCGACTTCTAAAAAAGATCAATTATGGTCATTGCATAATTGGCTCCCTTGAAAAGCATTGGCGCACGTGTAAACGAGGTGCTCTACCTAACTGAGCTATAGCCCTTGTCATAACTATTTTAACATAGAGACAATTTCTTGTCAAGAAGGGTATCCCCTAATCCCCACATGATAACTCTCTGATACGTTTACGTTTACTGGTAAAAGATTTATATTGCTTAGAAAACAAATTTTACCTATAATCCATCGAAGTGATGGAGACCCTTTTTGTGGTGATAAATGGCCTACTTAACCCAGTGGTTAGAGTATTGCTTTCATACGGCGGGAGTCATTGGTTCAAATCCAATAGTAGGTAGAACTTATTAGATACCGGATTCCATGGTATCTAATAAGTTTTTCTACCCATCCTCTTTTTTTGTTCTATCATCAGATTAATCAGATTAGACTTCATTGTGTTCAAATTGTGGAATCCAAATGTAGTGTGTAGTGTATAATAAAGAACTCTTTTTATTGATGACTACTAATAGGAAATCACTTTGACAGCTTCTACTCGTGTCCTAGCTCGTCTGAGAGCTAGATTTGACTCAATTGCTTGTCTCTTACCCTCAGCTCTACTCAAGTTAGCTTCAGCTATTTCAAGAGTTTGTTGAGCTTCTTGTGGATCAATGTCAGTACTAATTTCCGCACTATTTCCTAAAATGGTGATCTCATTATTACTTATTCTAGCGAAACCGCCCATAAGAGCTACCGTTAACCATCGGTCGTTTAGTCGTATTCTCAAAAGACCTATATCTACAGCCGTGGCAATGGGGGCATGGTTTGGTAATACGCCAATTTGTCCACTATTAGTAGATAAAATAATCTCTTTCACTTCGGAATCCCAAATCATTCGATTAGGAGTCAGTACACAAAGATTTAAGGTCATTTCTTCAATTTGCTCTCCTCTTCTAAGTTCATAGCTTTCGCGGTAGCTTCATCGATGTTACCCACCAAATAAAAGGCCTGCTCGGGAAGACCGTCTAATTCTCCGGAAAGGATGAATTGAAACCCCCGAATTGTTTCTGCGAGACCAACATATTTCCCTGGAGAACCAGTAAAGACTTCTGCCACAAAGAAGGGTTGTGATAAGAAACGCTCAATCTTTCGTGCTCTTGCTACAGTTAAACGATCTTCTTCGGATAATTCGTCCAACCCAAGAATAGCTATAATGTCCTGAAGTTCTTTATAACGTTGTGAAGTTTGCTTAACCCTTTGCGCAGTTTCATAATGTTCCTCGCCAACGATCCGAGGTTGTAACATAGTTGATGTTGAATCCAAGGGATCTACTGCTGGATAAATACCTTTGGCAGCTAATCCTCTTGATAATACTGTAGTAGCATCTAAATGTGCAAATGTCGTGGCAGGAGCAGGGTCGGTCAAATCATCCGCAGGTACATAAACTGCTTGGATCGATGTTATAGATCCTTCTTTGGTAGAAGTAATTCTTTCTTGCAAAGAACCCATTTCCGTACTAAGGGTAGGTTGATAACCCACTGCAGAAGGCATCCTGCCTAATAAGGCAGAGACTTCGGACCCTGCTTGAACGAAACGAAATATATTGTCGATGAATAGAAGTACGTCTTGCTCATTAACATCCCGGAAATATTCCGCCATGGTTAGGGCAGTCAAGCCAACTCTCA